TTTGGAGTCATTTGTTTATCATCCCCCTCCATAGTTGACCCAGTATAAACCCTCTCTTCCAGATCCTCGCTTCTATGGGCTCCTCGCTCGTGAAACTCGCACCTCCCTTCTCGGCTTTGTTACCCTCCTGAGCAATCTCTTCCGGTTCAGCTCCCCCCCCTTTGCCATTGTCACTACTGGTACCTGACCCATTTTTGCAAACACCGACCCGAAAAGAGGAGAACGAGGACAGCTGACTAAGTACACATTGTATGATTGAAAACTGCCGCTGCGTACTACCCGGTGCTTGCAGGTCTGACTGGTGTCTTCTCTCCAACAGCTGCTTCAATCAATGTGAAGTCTGACTACTCGGCTTGCTTCACACAAGTGTGATTTTACCTTCACGGAGGATTGAGCTGCGCGAAAGCCTAAACTCCTTACTCTAACAAGTCAGCGAGGTAGTTTACTTGCTGACTCGATAGAGTTTGGGTACGACTCAGCTCTTTGAAAGCTTTCACCTCGACTAGAAGGAAGAAAGAAGCCTAGAAGCAAGCACAGGCCTTATCTTCCTTAGATAGAATAAGAACAGGAGAAGCAAGAATGGCAATAACCGTAGCTATTTCCGCTTCGGAATTGCTACTAGAAGGGAATTCTCACCTCTTTATAGAAGCAAAAAAGGCCTTGGCCGACTTCCTGGACGATCATCCATGTGGGCCGGAAGAAGAAAATGGCCTGGAAGTACTTGCTCTCCATCTTACTCCTTGGACACAAACAACATTTTGATGGATCAAGCACAGCAGAATCTGCCGGTGCTGGCATACATAGTAATAGAGGGGAGATGTCTTTTCAGCTCGACTTTGATTGTACTAAGAAGCAGGCAGAATATGAAGCACTCAGAATTTCTATTTGAATAAGAAATCTCAATCTCATATGTCGGTATTTTACTAGCACTCAAAGAAGCTTTACTAGCAGTAGAATCGGTTATAAACTGAAAATCATATTGGATTATCCTATACGGATTTCAAGTAGTGCATATTTTTCGGGTAATAATAATAAAGATCAAAGATCCCAGAGAAAATGGCCCTATTACACTCTACACTCATGGTCAGGTAAGCGCTTATGCTGCTTGACGCAACTACCACTGGAAAGCATCAAACAAGCAAGAGTTCCACGCGCTTATTCACCGAATTCACTGACTAAGCCAACTACTTACTAAAGTCTGTTGGTAGGTCGGGTTCCCTTCAAAAGGGGCTTCGTAGCTGACACCAAGCACATAGCTAAGCTGGCGGACCCTCAGGTCCAAAGGTTTGGTGTGCTGTTTAGGATGTATGATTGGTGCGCGCGAGCACTTAGGAATCCTCATGTCATCAGTCTTCGTTCCTCTCCTTATCCGTCGAGTTACTACGTTCCTCATCTAGCTATATGAGCCACTTCGTTCCTCATCGCTGCTTCTTCAGGAAACCCCCAATCCTATGGTAGTTACACCCTCCCTTCAACTTGACTCTACCAATTCTCTTCTTTGGAAATCCCAATTCCTACATTAGAATCTGAAATGATTTTCTGGGCTTTGTCGACGCCAGTCCTCCTCAGTTTATTTGTTATGCCAATGGCAACGTTGGTCCATTGCGGATTCCATCTTCTAAAGACATGGTGATCTATGCACTGGCAGGACTCCCTGAAGAATAGGAATCCTTTATCAGGCCTTTGATGAACTTCGAGCTCAACTGCTATACCAAGAACAGCGCCTTCAACACTCACTCCTATTCCCGGGTCTAGATAGAGAGAGGGCTATTCCCGACACTAGTTGAACTTTAGCCTGAAAGGCCTCCTACTGACTTTACGGCTGGTCAGTCTATATCTATTATCTATTTAGCTACAAACATTCACATTGAAAGTTTCTAATACTAGTGATGTGCAAATACCAACGATCTTCTCTATGTATTAGAAAAACGTTATCCAGCTTGAAAGCAGAGGAGAAAGAATGATTCCCCAAATTGGGAATCAATGAACACTTTGAGATTCAATCAATAGGAACTACGTAGCTCATCTAGCTAGATGAGTCACTTCGTACCTTAGTTTTTGGACAGGACAGGTGGGAACCAGGAGGTAACGCGTCTGTGAAAGCAATCGGGCAAATGCGTGTATACTAGCTTACTAGCTATAGCTGTTACTGTGCTTTCTGGATACCTTTCCATGCCCAGCTACGCACCTTGCTCTTCTCTTATAAGCAAGTAGCTTTTATTTGGAAATAAGCTGAAAGTAAAGTAGTATGAGTTGAAGTGAAGGGAAGTAATAATAAGTAGAGTGGGCTGAACAAAAGACGTATGACTTGATAAAGTAAGATCTCCGATCGGAAAAGGGACCTAGCTATATAATGATTCCACCTGTGGAACGAAGGAATGGGTCTGCCTTCAATTGACATCACTTTCCTTGCTTTCTCCAGCTTACTTTTGACGAAGCTCAACGCAATCTTATTCAAACTATGACAGAAGAATGTGAAAGGAGTGCCAGAGGCTTAAGTTCGAGGATGAGTCCCTCCATGGAACGAAGATTTCCAAGCGCTGAAGTAACTTCCACCATTTTAGCCACTTGCTTCCTTGCTCCGATATGAGTTGAAAAGTATCCAGGGAAGTCCCCTATAATATAAAGCAAGTCCCGTTCCACTCTTCTCTCAATGTCAGTGCTGGGAGATCGGGTACAGCGAGATCACTTTTCTGTTAGTCTGCTATGCATGAAAGCAAGAAGCTCTCTTTCTTCCTCGGGAATCTGGTATGTGAGAAATTTGTATACAAGGTCTCACATGTAGAGATGCCCTGCCCATAGACATAGAGGAAGGAGTTGGTAGCAGACAAGTCATTCAGCAATGAAACTTCCATGGCGTAGATTGACCTTTCATGAATCTGTCTTGAAGAGTGAGATCGTTATTGCATAGATAAGGTGCCTATCTCTACACGTCCACAATGAGATCAGAAAAGCAAGGAGCTTTCGCTTCGCACCTTGGTATGGTCCACTTGATGAGTATCTCTGGAATTTCTCTTCAAAATTGTAAACAGAAGGTCTTACTCCATACCGTTGAATGCGTGTGGTCAACTGTGTAATCGAGGAAGCCAACATTGACTGACTTTCATGGTTAAGGTTCGAAAGACGAAGAACCAACAAGATAGGGCGCTTTCCCCTCTTCTCTAACTAAGAGGAGAAGCAGAACATGTAGCTTTTCATCCTTGTTTGATCATCCTATCAGTCATGGTAACGGATTGAGTCTCTATCTTTCGGTAGCTGGTTTGACTCTTTGTGATCGAACAAAACAAAACATAAAGAAATATCGTAGTGTAAAGGTAAAAGTAGTATCACCCTAAAAGCAGTCTATAGGGGTAATAACAGGGTAGGTGTGTATTTTCATCGAGATTGGTTTTCTTCGGACTTCTATCAAATATATATTGTTAAGTGCCTTATCGTGTTAAGCAACAATAAAATGAGGAAAAACCTAAATCAAATTGAAATCAAGCTCCTCAAGGATCAAAACCCTCGGTAACCGGCGCTACGACCCCGCAAGGCACTACTGTAGCACTCATTGGCCCTAGATTTATGTCTCAACTATAAGAGCTTTCATTCTGTTTGTGTTATATACGATATTAGATGTTGCTGGTTCGGCGAAGTCGATTTCCAAAACAAGATTCGAAATTCGAAGAAGAAGAAGAACGCCTTTCTCATAGGAGGAACCCCTGTTGGTACATGGGATTAGTTTAATGAGTTCCTTTGCTGTTTTTGTCATGCACGAAGTCCGTGTCCCTGCAGCTGTCATTCTAGTAAGTATCTTCCTTGTTCTGGTGGGAATATGTTGCATGATGGGATGAGTTAGTGTGCGAAGCTGCCCTGCTGCTGTTCTTACATGGGGTTGGTGTTAGCTCTCTCCTCGCGCATGTAGCTCTTGAGCAGCCGAGCGGGGAAGCCAGCTTTAGCCGGCTGTTTGGCTGCGATGGAGCGGCTAAGGGGTTGCTTCCTCTGAGAATAGAATGAACCCTCTCTGGAAATAGATGCTAGGCAGGAAGGAAAGCTTTGACGAGCAAAGTCAACTACAAATGACATAAGAGACGTGAGAGCTCGCATAGCTTCTCTTCTGTAATCTCCATCCTCTTATCTAGCCCCTCCTCGGTACTTTAATGACCACTGCCCTCCAGTTAGCAGTTGTTGCGAGTTCATTTCTTGTATTTACTGGCAGAAGTATGGACTGATTGTGGCTATGAATCTCCTTAGGAGTTTTTATTAGCCCTTGCCTAGTCAGTCTCTTAGTGAGTTGTATATATGTATTTGGCAGATTGATTTACTTATGGTGGCTCTTTTCTTTTGTCATTAGCCTTTCCAAAGGAAGTCTATTAGTAGGATGCCCCGAACCGTCCTTAAAGACAAGATTTGAGTACTAAAATGAAATCTATTAGTTTAGGCTCTCTAAAGCATTGGATGGCTAAAAAGTGAGGTCTTCATTCCATTCCTGCCAAAGAGGAGCGATCGGGAGGTAGGATGTTTTGTTTGGTTGTTTTGATCGACGACGACTTTTGAAGTAGGGATTTGACCGAACCGACCAAATCTTCCTCGTCTCGAAGTGAAGACGAAGTTTAGTAACATTATCTTTCTGATATGGCAAGGATTGCAGCAATAAAACCTACTTTCAAAGCATTACAATAGGTCCTGGAGAGCACTTTTCCAATCAAAGTTCAAACCCAATTTAGAACCAGTCAACCTAGGACGATCGAGCAGGTGAAGTCGAAGTTCTAAATTAGAATATCACTCCAGGCGGAAGCCAATAGTACTTTTCTAATTCTAAGGAGAGTGGTTCAAAATAATCTATTGCATACTACGCCAATAGCAAAGCAGTTTCTCGTAGGGGTCAAACCAAAGATTAGAACTCGGGTAGGCTCCTAGTACGTGAGCCAGAGTCACCTTCTTTTCGAGGGAGTGTTCTAGCAAATAGTAGCTCCAAGGTCGTTAGCAACTGCAGTGGGTTTAGCGAGTCCAACAGATAGGAGCCAATAAATGGATTTCAGAACGAACGGTTCAGAATCCAAACCCTTTAGAACCTCTAAATTGCACGAGCTAGCAAATGCAACCACTTGAACCAAAGCCTTAATATCCTCTTCATCAAACTGCAGGAACAAAATATACAGAAAGCGGCAAGCCCAAACAAAAGAAGTGGTAATCAAGGACCCATTCCCTCCCGAATAGGGGTTGGGAGTCCTAATTTCACCATAGCAGATCGAATAGAGCTTTTCTTAGCCCTGGACCTTCCTTCTAGTTAAGCCGTCCTCGAGGACACGTAGCTCACCTGTATAACTTTTTTTAGAATGAGAAATCCTGAGCAACGAATGAGAACTTGAAAAAGGGCTACTCCCTTTCTTTTTGTGCCAGAGGAGAAGGGGTAGTCGGATGACTCTATCATTGGATTCTTTATTAGCGGAGAGGGGGTCAATATCAGATTAGGAGGGGGTCTGAAGTCCACCCGGGTGGGTCGAGTGAGTGGCACTTTATTCCTGGGAATTCGGAATCTTAGTTAGGACTAGCAAACTGCTAAGCGGATGCATTACAAAGGTTGGTGCGCCCGGACATCACTACTTTGGGTCTTCATCCTTAGGCTCGCTGAGACGTTCCTCATCTAGCTACTCCGTTCCTTATACCTTTCTTTTTTATTGAACAGGGGAAAGTATTATCGTATGTTATAAACCTATCTTACTTTCTCTTTCTCTTCATCCAACTAGAAATATCTTAAGAGAAGAAGATGTCTTCATTCAAGTGAGATAGTTGATCAAGAAAGCACCGCCCAAAGAGCTGAGCCAAGAGTGGACTTCGGTCCCGCAAAGCAGGTCCCCGGTGGCTAAGATCTTATTCTCACTTGTGAAGTCACAAATCTTTAGATTTTCTACCAAGACTCGACATAAGCTTTCTTCTCAGTTTACCTTTCCTTTCTTGGAAAAACCAAGGTAAAAGACAAGTCTCTCCTCATTCAAGTCACATTAGAGGAAGAGCGGAACCTTTTTCAGAAATCATAGAAATTTCTCATGGTTGTAGTAGGGGGTGATTTAATGCCGGCGATTCAATTCATTTTTAGGTGTGCCAAAAAAGTTTGGAAGAACAGCTGTAGTAGTGCGCAGGATGGTAGTGGTGCAGTTCATATAACATACAATAATATTTCTTTGAATTGTTGTAATTCGAATTGCGCTCTTTCCTTTCGTGAGACAACGCACCAGGCCAGTAACTCGGCGGAAGCTATCTCCAACATTCCAAGTTCGCCGGAGTCATTCCAGAGCGCTGTAGAGTCGTTCAATGTTCCCAGCCCCCTTGATCAATTTGAGATTATCCCCTTGATTCCTATGAATATAGGATACTTGTATTTCTCATTCACAAATCCATCTTTCTTTATGCTGCTCACTCTCAGTTTGGTCCTACTTCTGCTTTATTTTGTTACTAAAAAGGGAGGAGGAAACTCAGTACCAAATGCTTGGCAATCCTTGGTAGAGCTTATTTATGATTTCGTGCCGAACCCGGTAAACGAACAAATAGGTGGTCTTTCCGGAAATGTGAAACAAAAGTTTTCCCCTTGCATCTCGGTCACTTTTACTTTTTCGTTATTTCGTAATCCCCAGGGTATGATACCTTATAGCTTCACAGTTACAAGTCATTTTCTCATTACTTTGGGTCTCTCATTTTCGATTTTTATTGGCATTACTATAGTGGGATTTCAAATAAATGGGCTTCATTTTTTTAGCTTCTTATTACCTGCAGGAGTCCCACTGCCGTTAGCACCTTTTTTAGTACTCCTTGAGCTAATCCCTCATTGTTTTCGCGCATTAAGCTCAGGAATACGTTTATTTGCTAATATGATGGCCGGTCATAGTTCAGTAAAGATTTTAAGTGGGTTCGCTTGGACTATGCTATGTATGAATGATCTTTTCTATTTCATAGGAGATCTTGGTCCTTTATTTATAGTTCTTGCATTAACCGGTCTTGAATTAGGTGTAGCTATATCACAAGCTCATGTTTCTACGATCTCAATCTGTATTTACTTGAATGATGCTACAAATCTCCATCAAAGTGCTTCTTTTTTTATAATTGAACAAAAGCAAGGAGCGGCTTGAATCATATGAATCTCTTTCGCCCCTATAGAAAAGATCATCAGATAATCCATAACCCACGGGAATACCGTTGAGTTGGCCTATGCCTGTTTTAACAGCTTCAGTGAATCCTGTTTTTCTTTGATAAAAAGAAATCCGATCTTTAGAAGCCTCCTCACCCGAATAGTCCGATTTTTCCTCCACGGAAGCTAAAAGATCTACTACTTGAATTCCTGTTTCAAAAATATATAATTTATGTATAAAGGCGGGCGCAGATCTATGAATGGGGGATGTTGTGCGAGTATCTACAGGGCCTAAATCATCAACAGGTTCGCCAAGCACGTTGAAAATTCGTCCTAGAGTAGCCCTGCCGACTGGAATACTTAGAGGAGCTCCCGTGTCAACCACTGGAATTCCTCTCATTATACCATCTGTAGCACTCATAGCTACAGCTCTAACTCGATTATTTCCTAATAATTGCTGTACTTCACAAGTCACATTAATTTCTTGACCGGTAGTCTCTACCTTTAACTACCAGAGCGTTGTAAATATTAGGCATCTTGCCCGGTCTTAGGTGTAGCCTTTCCCCCCGGCCAATGATTTGAGCGATACGTGTCCCCGGTTCTTTTTTTGCAAGTTAAACTTGCAGCTAGTCAAGCATAAGAGTAGGGATAAGCCCTGTAAGCCAATATGGATTTCTTTATCCTATAAAAGATGCTTTCCCATATATTTTTAGTGCTTTTATATATAGTAGCCGGCCTAGTGGCTATCCTCTTTCCTGCAGTCCTAAGCTAAGTCCCTGTCCGGCTGGAGATATGAGAGTTTTGGATTATTAAAAAAGAGCATTCTATACTTCTCTGTCTATCGCTCTCTCCTTTGTCTATTATATTCATGTCTAGGAGCAGGAATTTCATTGTGCGGCTAGCTGTCTCTTGCTTTAGTTAGTTGAAGGCTTCTGTTGGCTGGGCTGGACCAAAGGATCGTTCTCCTTTTCTTTAACGTAAAGGATGTCCCACTTCCAACCTGTAACTGACTTCAATCTGTCTTAGTTGGTTGACGCATATCTCTCTTGAATATGTTTAGGATCCCCAAGCGTACCTGGACCTGTTTACCGGATCCAACGATTAGAGGTCTGCCCGTCCCTAAAAATCTTTAAATATGGCGGCACCCCGCTTTCCTTTCGGTCAGCTGCCCCTCAACCGCTTCAGGGGATTTTCAAATTTGATAACATATCGAGTCAAACAAAAAGAAAGAAACTCCATCTCAATGACGCTCTTTCATTAGGGTAGCGGTAACCCAATTTTGCGGCGGTATTCTTGGTCAGTAAAGAAGCGGTCGAATTCGCGATAAAATTAAGAACTGCTATTGTTTTGTCGTAGATCCGCCACACACGAATTTATAGAATTGTCAATTCTATAGCGATACTCCAGCGAGTGATCATTTAAAGGGGGAATCCTATCCTGAATGAAGTGATAGGCTTCCTTTCTGACATCTTCATAGGGGGATAAATCCAAAATGCGATCAAGATTAGGCTGATTAAGCATCAGATCGGTCAGTCTATCCTGAAGGACACCCTTTCGTTATAAAATTCTAAGTTAAAAAAACTATATATTATAAATCGTCCTGTATAAATCATTATCATTGCCTATATATCGAGCTCGAGACAAGTGCTCCCGCACTAGCCTTTCGTAATCGCCCTTATTATTCTGAGGGGGGATATTGTAGTGTTCCCGCGCTTCAAGAATCTTAATGCGCTGATAGATTTCATATGGATTTCGAGCAGAGAAATAGTCAGAATCGGAACTAGAACTTGACGGTGATTCCAACGCCGGCAGATTGGAACTGTCAGCGACGTTGTCGAAAGAGCAAATCCACCAGCCAAAGTCAAGAGGTTGAGAGCCCATAGCCATAAGTAAGTCTTCTGTATATACAAGATGAAAGAAATACAGTATGCTATTCACATATAGCCCATATAATAGAATTATAACAATAAAACCTATGATCGTCCGCGCAGAGTAATTATTTTTCATTTTTGCTTTGGTTCATTTTTTAACTGCTCCCCCCAACAAGAGGAAAGACTTGTTTGTTGTAAATCGCTGGTTGGGTTTACCAATCAAGAAAGACATGGGACTCTTGGGAACAAGCAAGGGAGCGCGAAACTTTATTTACTTGACTTGAAGGAGGTTCGCGCATCTGAACCAAATGCATTAATTCAGAGGTGTCGTGAGGAACCACTATCCCATCTCTTACTCGCTCTTCAGAGTATAGGGTCACATAAAAGTCCCCAAGGAGAATCCAAGGCAAAACAGCGGAGGAAGACAAATAAATCAGATCATTCCAGAGACTATCTCGAAGGCTAGCTACATTTGCTGCATAGACAAAAGTAACTAATAACTTCGACTGTAGCTCAGTACAAGATACCTCACAATGAATAAACTGCATGCTCTTGCATAAAAAAACCACAGAGAACTGAGAAAGCTTCCACTCTGATCCTTAAGACTTGTTCTCCTCTCGCTCTGTGCTCTCCGGTATTGCCCCATATTCAGATGTTTATTACATACTTGCTCGGTCAAGTCGAGCTTTTTACAAACAAAGACTAGTACCCTTACTATTCTTGCTTCGGTTTGGAGAGGATGATCAAGATCTGGGTGGCATACACGCCTATGAAAGCAATCCGGAGTTGTTAGCCTAAGGCTCGAAAAGCCCTACTTCTACTCGTCCAGTGAGCACTTGAAGGGCACAGCCCGAACTAAAGAAATGCCAATCCATTGACTGACGCGAATACCCTGAATCAGCCAATTCGCTGACATTAACATAACATGAATAATAGATCAAACTTCACTTCAAGAACTAGCGAAAATAGCCCTGCGTGCGGAATAAATGCTTGCTCTCAGCTTTCTGTTAGCAAGACTCCGTTGTTGGCTAGTAAGCCAAGAGAGGAATCCGTCTTTACTAAGCCCAAAAGCTAGCGATGTCGCCTCCGGGTAGGAGTTCCATTCAAGAAGATGGATCCGTTTAAGCCGCTATTTCCATCAGCATCACTCTTCCCTATGACAGCAGTCAAGTGGTCCTAAGCACCCTTTGACTTGGTAGTTTTCTAAATAAGAAATATGCCCTTTCAAGGCTACCATTCGCTTTGTGTTCTCATATACGATATTTCAAATTAGGGGCTTTAGAGCTGAGCCGATAGGCGAAGAGTCCAGTTGCGGAGCTGAAAAGAAACTCGATATACGAATGGTGCTCCATCCGGAAGAAAGCCATACCCTCCCTCTCATAGAAAGACAGACTACAGAGACTAATGGACTGCTTCGAAAGCTACGTCGAAAGGGAAGATAACAGAAGGAAGGCGGTGGCTAGGCTAGGTCCTTAGTAGGAGACGATACGGGTACGGCCTTTTAAATCCTCGCAGCGCGCTATACGCTAGCGCCTCTTTTGTAAGGGGATTGTTCTATTTTTCTGGGTTCGGAAGTCTTTTTCTTTGAGAAGAACATCTCCTTCTTTTCCATCCGGCTGGGCCTATGGGTCAATCGATTCCTACTGGATGCGCCGCAACCGCCTTATAGGAACTTGATTCTCTTATGATATTTCGAGTTTGATATTCAACCATAAGAATAAGAGGGATCACACAACATCAGTGAAATAGATAAGTATGCTGTTACGGCTTTATTCGCTGGAATCCATTTTGCTCTTGTCTTGCCAGTGTTTTGTGGCATAACCGAAGTTCCAACCTTTCCAATCTAAGACTCATCTGTCAATTAAGCCCCCAACCTCCTCGAGGGTATGTTTCCGACGTCGCAGTAATACTTCGCCGTCCCTACTTAATATCCCGGAGCTTCTTGCGTCATTGTTCACACCTCAAATAGCTGCTTCTTAGCCCGACCTTTATGTTCACTTGCAGCGGGAAGGGCAGTGCTATCACTGAGTGGAGAAGCGTAGTGTTACCGATCTTGTTTCAGAAGCTTGGGCGTACTGGACCACTACTTAGCTTAAAGCTCGACCACTAGAAAGCTAGCACGGAAGGGAATAAATTGAAACTTAGACGACTAAAGTAAAGTGAAAGAAGGATAGACGCCAATCAGCATTAGAAAGACATAGCGCAATTGAGGAAAGAGCTTTACAATCAAATTACTTACTATTTAGCTAGGGCTCAGTTTTCTGTCTTTCCGTCGGGTTTGACCTTTTTCCGGTAAAGCCGATAGGAAAAGTAGAACTCCTCTGTTCTTGTAAATTATTTTTTTATGTAGAGAAAGCCTTAGAGCTCAGAAATTAGGATTCCCACTTGTTATTACGTATGAGAAAAAAATAGATCTTCTTTGCTTTGAACTGACTTGTTTGATTTCAAGAGTTTGCTATTATCATGTTCGAAAGATCGCCCCGTTTTACTATAGTTTAAAGGTCCGGGAGTTCTCATTAATCAAAGCCCGTACCGAAACCGATTTCTAAAAGGCTCAAGCTCGGCTGCTAGCAGTGGGGCATCCCTTTAGGGCGTGGGTGGAGCTATCTCAAAGGGTATGGGCTAGGGGGCATTTTGGGGAAGCGTGGATACCAATTCCTATGCGTGTCGACTTCTAAAACTAGCAATTCCGACTAAGTTGAGAATAGATATCCAAATGCTACTACCTACCTATTTTCTATAGTGATAATCGCCGCTTTCGATTGCTCTGTAGGGGCTGGCGTAGAGCCTATTGAGACGGGGAATTGGCAATAATGGTATTCGCGGGCGAGACTCTTTGAAAGCTTTCAATCGAGCTTTTCCTCAGCTACGGCTAATTCATTGGATAGGGAAGTCGTACTCCTTCTCCTTACCTTATCGGGCTATCTAAACTTCTCTTTCTCGACGCTAGTTCTAGTTAGAATCGTTCTATTAGGGAATCCGCGGGTAACCTAGAAAAGCCCTTGAAGGGGGCTACTAAGGAATAAAAAGTGCCTATGAAATCAAACTCTCCATAGTCAAGCTCAGACCTAAGGCTATTCCTTGGAGCGGAGCTAGCATTCACACCGGATTCCCTTCTTTCAAGTGCCAAGGGAAAGGCATAATCTATAGCGAGGGCCAAAAGATACGTTATTCTAGCTAATAGAGTGAGTTTATTTATATATTATATTTTCTCTTTTAGACTCTATTTTCATTTCTATGATATTGAGAATTGTCCAGGTCAGTTACCATTAAGACCAAGCGAGTGTCAGCCTTGAGGGCCTCAAGAGGAGTACGATGGAAAGGCCAAAGCTATACGACTTGGCACCCGTCACCCAAAGAGTATAGGAATTGGTTCACACTTTGCCTGCGCCTGGCAGAAAAGAAGACGGAAAGAAAGCCGATTGATACCGCTCCGTGGGCTTTGGCTACGAAAGCTGATATGCGACATCAGAAGTGAAATGCTTTTCCTTACAGCTGATCTGCGACTTACCACCGGTAGCGAATGCTTTGAAAAATATTGGTTGGTAGAAGGCTGTTTTAGTCTAGCTCCGGAAGCATTGTCTTCAGTAAGAAGAAGAAGGAAACCACTCTTCAATTCTTTTTATTTGACCGATATCGTACAAGACGGAAGTCATGATCGATAGTGAAGATAGGTATAGGTCAACTATTAGAGTGCCAGTTCCCCTCGGGAAAAAGGGAAACCTAGCTATTCTTCTTGTTCTTAATAAAGGTTGCGGTAAGGGAATCGGCCATTCCTCAATCAGAACCTTTTTCACTCTCGTCTTGGTCATCTTCAAGGCAGGCAGAGCTCAAGCGGGGGAATTGGCCAATGCTAAGTCTGGTTATAGCGAAAGGGGGCTAAATGGATCTCTAGCCACTCAACCCTACGCTTTTAGTGAATCCGGGCGAAGGGACCCTGGCTGCACTCAGATATGGTTCAAAGGTAGGCAACTACAGCCAGTGCATCTCGAGAACAAGCAAGACGGGTCAAACAACGGATCGTAGTGCCAGACAGAAGCCCCACACCAGCGATGCTGCTAATCACCAGGAAAGAGAAGTCAGCTGGTAGACATCTTCTCTTCAAGCAAGATAGCTGTCATTGGTGCTTGATTGGAAGTGCTTGTTGGGAATCTGTTGAAGTCTCCTATCTACGTACCTCTATTCCACTGAACTCTGCCGAAGGACTTGACTCAGATAGAAAGAGGCAGTTGCATCTATACACGTATTCCGAAGTGGGAGCTGTGTCGCTCCAACCGCACTCTCTCTTGAATGCCACACATCTCTCTGCAACTGAACTCATTCCTTTAGCATCTAACTTAGAGAATAGCTTGCTTTCTGTAGTAGAAGCATCGAAACTAGTAGTGCAGCTAGTCATGAGTAAGACATAGCGACTTAATATCACTCATGCTCTACCTTCTTTTTTGGTGTTATAGAAGACAGGTGTAATGCGCTAGTGCTTTAGTTACCGAACAAGACCATTCCCGTGCAGCGAAAGAAGCTTAATCTATACCTATAAAAGTCCAGTCTTCTTTCTATTAAGCGCTCGCATCTCTCTTATAACGAACCCGTGACCTCAAGATTATGAGCCTTAGCCTTGCGAGCCGAGCCTCCCTCCTCTCCTCTTGGTCGAGTTAGTAAACAACCTTTAAGCTTGGTCGAGCTCTTGTCTTTGGGTCTTCTTGTCTCACTTCTTTGCCCTTCATGGAAGAACTCAATATTGATGACATCTCGAGGTCTTTGGTCCAGTTCAAGCAAAGGAAGGACAGACTGTTCCCTCGTGCTTCTCCTAACGGGAAGCATTCGGTCACTGACTTGAATATGCTAAGTGTTCAGTGACCTCACACTTAATTACTCATGACGAGTGTAAGAAATGGATGCTGGGATACAGTCTGATACACCACTCCTCTATCTATGTTATTTTTTGTGTGCTACCTTTTATTTATTAAGCTATCTACCTAAGTCTCAACCTTTCCGCTTCTCTGTCTTGATATACAGACAGCATTCTCACACCTTCAGATGCTTAACGGCCTCATCGCACGTTTAATATACGGTGACGCCGACCGTGTGTTAAGCATATAGTTGGCATCTTACTTAGCGCTTAGACTCGGGCGTTTCGTGGCTTTCGTCCCTATTTCCCTAATGTGAAGAAGTGTAAGAACGTAAAGTAGAGGTGGCGCAGGCCATAGAAACTTGTTCCGATGTCATTGACGTAATTTTCATAGCGACCATCTCTAAAAGTCTTAGTATCGTGAATAGGCCATTATACAACTCAAACCAAGTAAGAAGGGCAGTCCGCCTCGTAGATCGATTTCGGAGTCGTAAGTGAATGTTTCCTTCTCGGCCGTTGATGACCTTCGGCAAGCCTGGCGGTTGCTGCCTTGAGCCGATATCTTCCCATTAGAGAAAGTGTGGGGATAAGGTTGACCTCGTCCGCTACATTCATGAGATTATACGGTTTAGGGAGTTCGCTGCTCGTGATTGACCAGATAGGATCTGTCCCTAAATTCCTCACGCTCAAAGATTGATTGGCGAGCTCAGATTTGCGATAGGATCTCGAAGCCGGGCGGGGTTCCCATTATCTGCGTATCCGCGTCTACTGGCACCGCTAGGAGCTGAGGACTTGGTCTGACCACACATGATAAAGAAGCCCAATCGGGCTTTATCAGTGGGTGTAAACTAGCTCTTGAGATGGCTTTCAAGTCAGATTGAGTCATCTTTCTTCGAGATCTTGATGTGGGAGAGGAATAGCCCTAGGTTTGGTCCTTATTAAGGAGCTCATTTCCTGGATGGAAGAATACAGTAATCGGGCAAGACATAGAAGTATATTTATTAATAAAGACTCTATTTTTCGCCTGCTTTTGAGCCCACCGGAAGTCACTTCTTTCTTTCTCACCCCACTGTAAGCGCCTTTTTCAGTCCTTGAAGCTCTTTTATCCGTGCTTTGCCGATCTCTAGAAAAAGCAGTTCCTTCCTTCGGTTCAGGTCTTTCCGAACCGCCCTTACAAATTTGATTGATGAGAGCGGTAGCCTTTTCCCAGTTGGTCTAGCCAAGTCCCTTTACTTTACTTTAGCCGGGTTCGCCCGCCCGTCTTTTATTTCGTAAAGTGTCTTCAAAAGCAAGCGATTCTACTGCTGCAGATGATGTTTCGGATTCAGTTTAAGATCCAGTTTCAAATCTAGTTTTTGTAGATCGAGTTCAAGTTAGTAATAAGTTTAGGACTGAGCCTATGTAAGCTGGGGTTTTTGCCCATTTGGTCCACGGAAAAGCTATGGAATAAATATCCTTCATGGGCTGCAAAACCGAAGTTGAAGACCACGCTTGATCATGGCTCTAGATGCGCCTTCTTGGCGTGCGCCGGTAGTAAGTAATGTGCTAGTTTAGACTCCGGTGCATTGATGTCTGCCCTAAGGCTCTGTTAAAGGATCTGTGATAGTGGTTTAGCTTCTGCTTGTTAGTCTTTCGGTAAATCAATCCCCAGTCTCACTCTCTTCCACTCGATGAGGCATTTCAATCCGCATTTGATTCTACGATGGAAACTAGTGATTCACCAATCTCCGAGCTCATGCTCGCTTGCTCTCTTCTTGCCTTCAGTGATTGAGACCTCAATCTAGAGCTCTAGGAATCCCCCTTGGCCCGAGCTTCTTCTCTATTGGTCTTGGTTGGCACTTCTTTGAGAATCGCCAGTCTCTGATGCTCTTCCGGTTGCTCCCGTTGGTTCGTTCCTGACGGAGATGCGAACCCGGTAGGATGGTGATCCAGGTAATCAAGGAGCATACCCTTCTTCTAAGCCAACTATCCCCTCTTTCTGAGCTCGGCCCAAATCAGCAATCCATTCTCTGGTCTTATCAGCCTCTTATCCGTACCTTACAACCCATCTCCTTCCTCTAGAGCTAGGGAGGAATGCTTTAAGGTATGCCCTCGAGCTTTCTTCGGAATAAGATGGATCAGAAGCAGCAACCCAACCCTCTTTGTCTGTACATCTCAAATGGCATGCCTCCTCCTCTACTGAAGGGGATTCTCGACCAATTGAAATAGGTTGGAACGATTCCTGTCTCCCTATGAAAGCACAAGAGCAAGACCAAAAGCAAGGATCTATTCTTTCATTGCCTCTCCCGTAGCATGATGGGGACACCCCGAACCCCCGATCGATTCCCCCTTCGCTCCCATAACCCCACCCCTTCGAGCCGGGAACTCAATTCAATTCATTTAGCCGGGCATGAGCTTCCTCCTTCGTTTCTTTGCTTGGCTGCTTTCCGAGTCCGACCATCCCCTTGCGGAATGGAGTGATGCCTCTTGTTCGAGACCGAGATCCTCTATGAGTCCTGGCTTGTTGATCTTTGGCGAATCTATTGCTCGATCTTCTTTCCTATGGGCTTACCCGAGTAGGTGATGCATCACAAGTAGGGGCAGATAGAGATCAATTCCAAAATCATATCACCTTCTCTCCGTTGATTCAGCAGTGGGTTCTAAAGTGAGTGAGGTTTATGATCCAGATATATACCCGTACCCAGGCACCCCACCGAACTAGCGCACTCTTTCCGGTCAGTTAAGCGCCCCTTGTAAACCAACCAATCTTTGAGTTTCCATCAGCCTATCGCCAGTCTCTGATTCGTAATTTGTGTATTCGTAGCAGCACTTTTTCGTCGGCCATCTTTTCTCATAATTTCCTTTCAGTTGAAGACTACCGATGAATGAGTAAGCTATCTTACTTTCCTTGCTTGTAGTCATCTAATTCCTTCTCATTGCCCATCCTTCTTGTCCCTGAGGGCCTGTCTGAGGCTTCTCCCATTGTAAGCCATCTAAGTGTGGCTCTAGTCCTCTGTAGAGGTCTGATTGATTTACCTTCTTTGGTAGTCTTACGCTTCTCTTAAAGCATCTCCAATGGCATCCGAGCTTGCTAACTCTAGCTTTGGCGAATGTCCATCTCTTCCTTGCTCCTTCCTTACGATGAGGCATCGAAATCAGCATGTGATTCTTCAGTCTTGTGCAGGGAATCGGTAGTATTCCTTTCGATTGAGAATAAATTGCGTAAGATAAGAGAGACCTCACGGGTGAAACCTGTACGGCATAAGCCATAGGTCCGTCCTAACTAACGATATGGAAAATAGGCCTTGGCCTTTTCTTCCTTCCTTGAGGACCAAACCGATCTTCGAAGTTGAAACCCGAAAGTGAAGTTTGCTTTGCTAGGTAGCTTTTCCTATGGAGAGGTGAACCCAAGTCTTTGATCAATACAAGAGTTAGCTAGGCCACTTTTCCGAATGATAGAAAGAGTCGCTTAACGCTATGCTCATAACAGAGAACCGAGCCCCAACTCCGGTAAAGGAATCGGATAGCAAGATGCAGTTTCTGTGAATCTCAATCTCGATAAGAAAGAGCTTTCTCCTGGGAATAAGAATAAGTTTTCTCTTTTTCTCCGAGGTAACTAAATCGTATGAGAGAGAAAGAATAAGAAGCAAGGGATGAAGGGGAAGAGATCTTTCACTATTAGCATATGTAGCTGGACCCTTATCCTAAGTATGAGTTGAGAGGATCACAGGGATCAAAACCTATACTCTTCTGCCCGTCCTGATTCCAAGCTTTTAAGCCTTCTCTCGTCTGTCCTATTAGAGGCACTTTTCTGCTATGATATTCCCAGTAGTTCAAGAGTTTGAGCCCTTTCATTCCTACTTGGGTTACGCCCTGTCTATCTAATTGTAAGGTTATACCTTAGAAAGGTTGCTATAGGGTCTAAGTAGTGGTATTAAGTTATAGAGTCCCTAAAAGGCTAAAGGACCCCTAGTCTATAGCTAGTTACCTTTCAACAACACCAGAAATTCCACATCCACCGGTAAATCCGCATCTAGCTAGATTCAAGTTATCTCAATAGTGCATATTAGGTTAATCAGTTGACTTCCTTACTATTATATTATTCGCATCGAGAAAGATAACTCTTCTAGTCTTCTTAGGCTCTGGTGCAAGCTTCGCTATTGAATGAATTCCTGTTGATTGATTTCACTACTTTCAAAGGATCTGGGTGAGCCTCATATGTCATTGGCATTGAGATTTACATGGATATCTTCGGATCCCTTTCTTTAAACAGCTGTCCAGACTGAATCTATTCCCCTTATCTATTTCCAATCTCCGTGAGGGACGAAGTGAGTCATAGCCTGAGGATGGAATTAGGATCCAGCTCGATAAAGCAGTTGGGAGTTTGGTGCTTTGAACATTTTCGCTGAAGTAGAAACACCCGGTATACTAGCAATCCGGATCGATCCACAGAAAGCGAGGGATTCAGCCCTATTTTGGACATATTCCTGGATCTATTGAAACAGCCCCTTATTTCTTAGAAAGGAAGGATAAAGGAATCAGATACTGGCTATGAATCGAGCCTTTATGCTATGCTCAAAAAAATAGATTTGCGATTTTATGGAACTCATCACTCGCGAGTCCCATCTGAGTGATGTTGTTCAATATAGAAGCCACATTCGTATCATCTCCAAGCAAATCAGTTATGACTTGCTGGTAGGTCCAAGTTGGGGGAAGAGCCTCGTTCGCAAAGGTGCTGGACCGTAGTGGTTAAGGCTTCTCTTGTCTCAGTCATATAGAGTGGATTCTCCTGCCCCGGTAGAAGTTCTGTATTATGAAATGTTTCCATTTGTTGTGAAGAGCATTATTGAGTACTAATTGATTCTCCGGCTGCATGATTGGATTTCTTCTTTTTACACAAAAATTCCCTCCAGACAGAATGTAGGAGTAGTGAAGAACTCAAAATGGTTGTTGACCAACGGAAAGTGTGGGTTTGTATCTGAGTCTCTGACTATACTATAAGACTTGCATTAAGCATATAGCTTTCATTTCGGCTTACTAGAGACGGAATTGTACTTTACTTTTTTACTTTCTTCTCTGAGTATATAATTCCCGGAACACTAACTTCACCTTCAAGTTCAGATAGTTAGAGAGTCAAAAAGAAGGCACAACGTTGACACACAGTTCATTGATCAATGTTACGAGTTTGGCTAAGCAACTAGTTAGTTCAATTCCCTGCTGTAACCTAGGGATCACCTGGTGAATGGTCTCAGGCAAGCATGTTGAAGTGCTCGTGTATTCCACTCTACCTCGGCAAGCTCATCTCTAGCCAGGTAAGAATAGTCAAAGAACCAAATAATCGTAGAATCACAACAACCAAATCGAGGAACTAAGGAAGACCGATAGCTGCTCCCGAAAAAGTAGAAAGGATCTAACTTGAACCATAGTAAACTCCTTCTCGTTGTACCGAGGGCCTTTCGTGTTTTTCGAAAAGGCTCCATATCCGGTGATCTATTTATGTTCGATCGGCTTCCTTTTCCACTAAGTGATTGCTTAGGGACCTTAGCGTACGATCTGGGCTGTTTCCCTGATAGTCATTCTCATCCTCTATGAGGGCCAAGAATCAACAGCAGAAGGTCGAGTCCTTCAATCCACCTCTCGAGCCGGCCGATTACGAAAAATAGCAAAAAACAAGGGCACTTTCGTGAACCCTGAGGGGCATATTCCTTGTTGTTCCCTGTAGGGAATCGTAGATCATGCCAATTCTATCGAGCTATCTCAAGACAGGTAGCTAGGCGCATGTTTTAGATCAGATTGAAGCAAGTGGATTTATAGGTTTTCCATACCTTAGCGCTGGCGCAGGTCTCTTAGATATTGATTGATGAATTCCAGCCTTTATTTTATCTTCATGTCGATAGATGTAACGAAAGGTCTGAAGTGGATGCTAAACCAATGAGCTTACCAAGTGAGTTTGCTTTGCCTTCCCTTCCCTATGGAGTTGGTTTGCTCCAGGGAATAATCTTACTTCACTGGGCTCCCAGCTCCATAAGGACTTCTTCAACCGGACGTACAACTCTTAGACTACTGAATTCGCCGGCACCAGCGGAGGAAGATGTCGCTAAGCTAAAAAACTAAAGACTGGGCTTGCTCTAATAAAAGACAAGGTCAAATCGGATCTATACTAAAAATGCCGGGTTTTATCATTCTATTTCATCGATCCGGAGGTCGCTACTTAGTCTTCTCCTGAAGGTTGCATCGAATTCCGAAGTGAGAGCCCTTTTGTTGTCTCATTCTTGGAATAGCCTCGAAAGCCAACTCGATCTATCAAGCGAACCAGCTTGAGGAGTTAGGAGGTGCGGATGTGAATGGCTTGCCCTTATCCTTAGTCAAAAACAAGGTTTAGCGCAGCCGGTCTCTCTCTACGTCCAAGAATTGCATTCACCCTTCCCGCTACGTCGCTTCGGTCTTTGATTCAGGGTCCAGCAGTGATGGATGCTCTTTTACACATCAAATAGCTATATAATGAAAGCAGTCAAAGTCGCCTAATGGAAAATCAAAGAATTCTTCGGAATTACCAATTCCGCATTTGAATACGCTCCTACTCCTTTTCGATATGGACTCTTACGGAACTACGAATAGTTCTTAGTGCTTGCCTCCCTTTGCAGTAGTTTCTCGGGTAAGAAGGGGAATCCCACTCATTCTACTGGGGAATTACACTGGCACGAGAAAGAAATGAATTGGGCTTAGACACTAGGCATATACATATACAGAATCACATGTTTCGTCCAAAGTAAACCCATTCTCTCTCGCAATGCTCGAAACTTCTTGTTCTATTCTTCCGTGGCAGTAAGCTTGGTTAGCTTACGTCAATGAGCGCAAATGGTTAACAACGGATAAAATGAAATGAATGTTGACTGTTTGTTCTTGTTGATCCAAACAGGCATCCACATGGGTTGATCGGAATTAGCGAAAGCGAAGTTTCGGCTTCATAAGGGAATCTATACCATCCGCCCTTACTTTAGATGGGCAGAGGGGAGTGCCACAATCTATACACCTATCTCCTGAAGTTCGGTAGTCGGCTCATATAAATAAAGCTGTTTTCGGTAGTTCAGTTGTGTTAGCTTGTTGTAAGGCTAAAGCTTAGAGAATATCTTCTATCCTTTTCCTTTGTCTCTATCCTGGGCTGCTTTGAATTATCTCCCACGGTTATGACAGGATTGCCAATATGTTGGGGAATCTAAGTGAAGATATCGCGCAGGACGACGCCTTTTTAGACGGCGGGTTTCCCTTGATAGTCCGCAGACTTCAATCCCTGTGAACCTAGTTAAAAAAACTGGCGCTGCCGAGGTTCCAGGCTCAGGCGAGGTAGGAATTTAGTTACATCTTAGCTGGTAGTGATGATTTCTCCTCCTCGTTTAGGATTACTGAATTCCCCTTTTTGTCTCGGAACAGGTGGGAGATCCATATTTATATGACAGAGTTCCGGTTGGCTCTTTTATCTTAGCGCTGAGACCATCTGCGAGAAAGTCGCTTCCTGACGCTTCCGGGAATAAGAATGGTTCTCTTCCAGTGACCAGATTAGATCCAGTATCACCGACCACTTATTCAGACGTAGTTCTTCTTGATACTTCAAAGAACGACGTAGAGATGTCTGTATCCAAGAACCTATAAGTCCCACTTCAGCAGGTTAGAAGTCTTGTCCTTATCAGGTCAAGACAAGACTTGTATACTTTATGTTTGGTCTGATTTTCCCTTAATACTTGAATAAGGCAATCAGGGTTCTTTGACTGGTGATGCCGTGGCTAGCAAATCTATAGTGCTGGGTTAGATGCTTGGCTCCAGTCTTTAGATATTTGTGAATGAGATGGGTAATTCTTTGATTAGCAGCCTCCGAGAGTGTGCTCTAGTATAACTTTCGGATATGTCTACAGTTGCCGATGAGGTCTTTTTTGAGTCACTGGGCTTTGATCCGTCGCCATTCTCTAAGCGGAGTCGTGCTTTGTTCATTGCAAGTGTTGAGTTTGAGGCAAAGCGGAATAAGTTCGATCCGGATGTGATCTTGGAGAAGAAGAACGTCATCGTGGCAGAGGTAGTAGCTCAAGCTAAAGAACTTTAGAAGACCTTGGAGGAGAACTTGCTTGATGCATGCCACGCTGTACGCAAGGATCTGAAGACCGCCCACTCATCTTTGCAGGAGCAGATCATTTAGTTGGAAAGGAAGCTGTCGGGTTTGCGGAACTAAGCTTCATCTCTTATGGAAAAGCTGGATGAGTGTAATGACAAAGAGTCCGAGCTAGAGTCGCAGATGGAATCTGCTGCATAGGACATAGAAAGCTTGTCGATGAGGGTCGTTCTTGCCGAGCATGAGTATGAACGTGCAGCAGCGATTTATTCCCTTTATGTTTATAGGGAGAAGATTCCGGGGCTGCAAAAGTCCGTTGAGACAGTTGGGCTTTGAGCTTTCTTGCTTTGTCTGCCTTGGACATCTTCATAGTTTTGATTTTACTTTCTTTATGCCGATAGGACATACCTATAAACTTGGTTTGATTTATTGGTTTATTATATATGCATGAATTCCATGGTTTGATTTTGCCTCTTGCTTAGGAGTTATTTGCTTACACCCGGTAGGACATGGTGAATCTGCTCTTTCATCTTGAATGGGACAAATTGTGAATCTACTCCTGGCTTATGAGGAAAAAAGGGCTTTTTGATGTTGTTTTGCCGTTCATAGTTTAGACTCATGCAGGCCAAAAGTCAATAGTTTAGTCTCATGTTCAGGAGACTGTCCCTAATTTAGACTCATAGTGGGTAGTAAAGAGTTCATCCTCATATTCAGGTGAATAAGGTACATCTCATTTAATGAAGTTTTGGTCCGGGCTTTCAACAGCACTCCGGTGGACAAAGTTGACTTGGGGATGTTGAATATGAGATGTACGTTGGTGGGACAATGACTATATGTTCCGGTGGGACAGGGTAGTTATCGTTTTGGTGAGACTTAGGTAAGTGAAGTGATACAACTTAGACTTACACAATTGTAAGACTGCTTAGGTAGTTTAGGCTCGTGCCTAGGAGCGTCTTTGAGTTGTACACCTGGTGGGACTGGGCAAGTAAGCTTGTACTCGCCGGTGGGACAGTAGTTTTATTGAGATCTTTTCTCTCCCTTACCTACGCTGCCTTAGATGCTCTTGTTGGATCCAATCCAGAAGAAGTGGGTATGGATTTTGATCCCGATCTGGTCTACTGGTGCAACATTCGCTTAGTCAACTCATGGTAGTGCTACTGATGTCGGTGCTGGACCCGGAACAGCTGCTGGACCGAGTTCATCGACAGGATCTACTGCTACCCCTCCAAATGGAATTGGTAGGAATGCTCGTTCAAATGGAATCGGAACTGTGACTCGCTCCAACTACGGCAGTAAGCCACCCAAAGGTAGGAATGCCGTGAACCCTGGAATTGGCCGAGATGCGGCTACCTCTCAAAAGATGGAGTAATAAGAATCCAATTCTATGGTGTGCGAGAATTCCAGTTTCATGAGCCTTCTTTGCTCCCCCCCATAGGAATTCTATAAGATTTCCTCCGTAAATCCGAGTGTGGTAGTGCCGGGGTGCGCTTCGTATGCTTCCTCCGTCCCTGCATATGGATCGGAATCTGGATCTTCCTCATAAATTGGGATCGGCCACTCATCTGGAGTATGTCACCTGGTCTGGCCTGGCTGATGAAAGATCTCGTTTTTATGACCATCTTTCTTAAGCCAAAAGAGGAGCTTAGCTCTCATAGGGCTCGGCTACTATAGCTCGAGGCTGTATTTCGTCCATCATATAATATATATCTATAAATGGAGGAGTCGGCGGACAAGCGTCGGCGCTTTAGGTCCAATTTCTGCTGCTTCGCTCAGTGCACTATCCAGATCTCGAATCATTGGAATTCGCTTTGCTTTCCCGAAAGGTATAGAAAAGGAACTCGAACTCGAAGACATTTGGGAATAAAGCCCTTTTTCCCACAGAAATAGATAATTGCGCAGGAGGTGAAAAGCCGGACTGGTTTCCGCAGACATAGTGGAAGGCCGTTCCTATTACAGCGCCGTCCAGCCTAATGCCAAAAGCTTCCTTTGGTTCTGAAGGACCAACGAATGGTGCAAAAGAGCTATCGAAGACTCTCTCCTCTACTGAATTTAAGGCTAGAAGTAGACTGACTAATACCAGTGGTTAACCAACGATGAGCTAAAACAGGCAAAAGGGGAGTAGGTTTCTGAGTTCAAGGTCTTCTGAGGTTTAACCAATCAATAGAGAGTAGGACAAATAGAATAAGACTTGGAAATGCTCTTGACGAATACGGGTAGGAAGCGACCTGGAAAGGTGAAGGGTGGTACGGCGGGTGCGATACGGTGGGTTTGTGTACGAATCAAGAAGTGGGATATAAAATGATCTTGTCCTGAGATGAATGCTCTTGATCTTGATAGGGTTTGTGACTAGCACCACTGGAGTATTAGGGTGGGCTTGGAAGTGGAGTCCGGCAGCTTGGCTCAATACTTGACTCAATGCGGGTATCGATAAGGGCTCGAGAAAAGTGGGTAATGCTTGATACCTGGGATCTTCGGGAATGACTAAAGCCCGATATGACCAAGAATGCCCTATTATGAAAGAAAGACCAGCACGACCCAAGGCCCCTAAGCTTTTGCAGGGGTAAACGGGGGTTTGGAAGCAATGGTTCGAAAGGTCCGGAAGCGGGTACGCAAGATCGAGCTATTTCGTTGGATCGAACCTTGCCTCGGTATAAGCACGGGAAGAAAGGCTCTAGATATCCCCCTCTATGGACTAGAAGAATGTATATTTATATGGACTTAAAACGACTAACGACCACTTCAAGGCTAACTCTTTTGCTGCTAATGGGCTCCTTACGTGTACATGTGAGGAGTGCAACGCTTCATGTTCGAACACTGGCAAAAGGTCTTCTTCTCTATGCTATTTCTCTCTATCTCGGGCACACAAACTAAAGCCAGGCAGAGGAGGTTTTAGGGGGAAGGGGAACAAGGAGATCTTCTTGGTTTTCGTTGGAGGGAAAGCTCTTTCTGCTCTTGGAGATGGAAACAGGGATGCAGATCGTAGATGTGCTGATGAACCCATTGATACAAAGAATACAAAGATACCGAACGGGAATTGCTAGAGAAAGAGGAATAGGGATTTCACCGGGAATGACTTGAGATACCGAACCCAATGCTTTCACTAATGCGATAGCGTGCGTAGGCGCTCTGTAATGGATAGCGCGTATGCCTGCATGTGCTCCAACAGCGGTGTTTGGCGGATATTCACTGGTTCGCTGGGAAAGGTGTAAACAAAAGATGCAGAACCAGATCGTCACTGGGGAGAAGAGACTGGCTAGGCTTGACTAGAATAGTTTTACACATAGGATACTTTTTTCCATACCATAGGTGCCCCGGTCATACATAAAGCGGAGGTAGTTGGCAAGCAGAGGTTGAGGATAACTAGCCCCAGGGGGGCTTTACAAAATAAGTGATGCGATACAGGTAGCGGAATGGATTACATCGCCAACCCTAGGAAGTAGGGAAGCTCCTACAAAGGTGAATGCCTTAGACGAAGACGACTTACGCTTTCGTCGGATGAAGAGGGAGGGGGGGAGCCCGGCTAAAGCAGCCTATGACCCCCTTTTGGCGCAGTCCAGTCATGTACATTCTTTCCAGAAGTGAATTCGATAAAGTCCTGTCTTCCTTCTTGTTTCGGGAGATCCTCTGTCCAGTATTGTTCCATGGGGAGAGGGAACAGATCAACCTGTTTTATTCAATAATTTATCCTCAAAGGCTCCTAGTGAGCAGTTGACAAAAGAACTAAAGCCAAAGAATCCACCCCAAAGCTATCCTACTATTGAGTCTACCACGCGAGAGCGCGAAAGGGTGCCACAAAGCCATCTATTGCAGCCTCTGAGAAAGGGTTCACGCCCGACCTACACACGCAAGTCTGACGAATCAATACTACTAACCAAGGAGAAAGGTTCTAGGACTGAGATTTGGTCTAACCCTCCAACACATTGAGTCTTCACCGATCCCATCGAGTCTTCGCATAATGATTGCTTTTTACCAGCCATTGTATTCCTCAAGAAGTGGTCCTTAACAAACAAGAAGTACTCGGCAGCCAAAGACTCAACCAGGAAGGCAGCGGCCTTGAAGTTGAAGTAAGGCTCGGGCGATGTACTGCCTCGGGTGAACAAGTCTCCAAGAGGGCTCCACTCCCGACTCCTGGCCTCTCTCTGCCATGAGGAGAGTTCTGCTGTAAAAGCAACCTAAGCAGTGGTTGGCTAAGCCGTAACGCTGGCATACACACGAACTGGCTTTTTTACTTTATCGTTTTGGAGGAGAAAAATTCTTAACTGTGGGCAGGCACCCTATCGCTCGATCCTAGGGAAATGAAAACATTTGGTATCTCAGATTCGGGCATACTTTATCTATTCGAAAAGCAACCCCTGTTCCGTCAGAGAACCCAAAGTCCCATTTAAACGCACTAAATCGGATTGGAGAGTGGAATAATCAAAAAGAAGGAAATGTTCCTACCCCGTCAGCCCCAAGTTGAATGCGTACTGTCGTACTGGATGGGCGGGCCTTACTCCTTACGAATAATAATAAGGGGATCTTAGCCCATTGATTCGGGGGAGGGATTGGCAGCAATTTCAAAACTTCCAAGAGAGGACCTTGATATATTAGAATCGTGCGAAGGGGGACATTCTAGCATTGTTAGGTAAAAGAGGTCAAAATTGATCAATATCGAGTTCGGCGCTTTTACGAGTTGATCCACGAGTCGTAACAAAGCTGCTTCCCGTCGTCTTGGTCTCGCGTACGCACGTTAGTCTTTCACTTTCAGTAAAGCCCGCCGGTAAGATTTGTAATTCCACTATTATGATTTTCCGTTCGGAGATCTCTTTCCAGCAATTCCTTTCGAAAGGCCAAAAAATAAGTTGAGCTAGCCCCAAGAAAGCGGCTGCAGTCCTCTGGTCGAAGAAACAGGACTTTTTCCAATCCCTCAGAACTGGAAACCTTCTCTTTCTGCCCATCAAAGCATCGCCTTGTCACTTTTTCTTTCTGCTTGTAACTGAAATCCCCCTTCTCGATTCTTGGATGCACGTGTTTGGTCATTGATGAAAGAAGCAGAGGGTAAAGGAAGGAGCTACTCAGATGTACTAGCTTTCGCCTCGACTGAGCACTCTTCTCTGTAAGCAGGCCCATCGAATAGGAATAAGAATTCATTCAACCCATAAGAACAATGTAACAATTCGTTTGAAAGATTCGCTTCGACTTACTATTCTTATGAAACTAAAAGCTTTGCCTTGTTGAGCTGAAAAGGCAGCAATTAAGCTTCTTCGTGCCTTGTAGGTTAGAATTCATTGCAATACAGTAGGTGGCCCGTGCCCCTTTGATCAAGTAGCCAAGTGAATTGAATAGGGAAACTACTACAAGAATCTCCATTTCGCACATCTGGAGAGGTGGCATAGATAGACATCTTCGCCGGCAAGGGAACTTTACCTAGAGTGGCAGCTTATAAGTTCCTGATTTATCATCTGTTAAAGAACTGATAAACCAACCTGGCGTGCCTTATCTTATTATTATAGATATTTATTTCCGGTGAACGGGATTGAACCTCTGACCTCTGAAATGGCGGATTGAAATGGGATTTCCCAATGAGTCCTATAGCATTAGTAAACCCTCGGTAACGAAGAAGCCAACTCCATGATTTCATGCATGACTCTTCAGGCTAGAAGTAGCTATTTCCCCTGCTGAGAACAGCTAAGGTCCAGTATGTTGGAAATGCAGCATAGATGATAGGACTTTGAAATGGGTCCTCGCATTCATTGGCTACCGGTGCCATGCTCAAAACGCATCTAAGACTTATCCTTGATGAGTTGGTGGGTTGTTCCCGTATGTATCAAGTCGGTGACTGATAGGTAGGAGATCTCGTATATATCTGGATAGATAGATAACTATAGGGAGTAGTGAGTGTGCATTCATTCATGTACAAAGGTTTAGGTTATCCAGGTAGTATAGTATGGTGGTTCTCAACCCGGTGGGTTTGTCCCTGTTGCTGTTACAAACTCAGTACATAGTGGTTCCTCTCCCTTTGCGGAGATCCAATCCAAGAGGTGATTCCTGTGTTTGAATGTCCCGGGTTCTATATCATCATAATAGGTGTGGATGGGCTGATCGGAGTAGTTGTTTCTCGCCTGATGTCCCGAAAAGCCTATAGAAGGTGAGCCCCGGTAGTGGTTTCGAATACTGAAATAGATCTCGGTGGGCTTGGTAACTCAATAAAAATAGCTCTTTATGAAATATCTAGGTCTAGGTATGGTTCTACCTGCATGCCATAGCTTATGAGTCAAGGCTGTTCTGGGTACATTCAAATAGGTATCCTATAAGGAGAATGTTGTGGGTTTGGAGGAATGGGAGAAAAAAAAACTCTTTCTAATCGGACAAAAGAGTGGAAATCCCTGCTGCAGCAGGAGGAAGCAATTGATCGCATTCTCAGTCCCGAAATACTTCCTTTTAAACTAAACCCCTCCGGCCCATACATACATGAAAATTTGAGAACTCTAGATTCATTAGTACCGGTTTTAGGGGACTGCTAAGAGGTATGCCAACTCGTTGGATGAGTAGTTCTTCCCATTCCAATCGAGTATGTCCACCACCATAAATTCCATAATTGGGTCGATGACCTGATTCTGGCAGATGTAAAGACGGCTAGAAAGGAGACGGGAAAGGTAGCAAAGCAAGGACTGAAGCAGCCACACCAGCATCTGAGAAAGCAGTAATAGAGCACGCAACGATAAAGGCAACAGGAGCGTCCAGTCGAATCAGTTTCTCATTTTTATGAAATTGACTTGGCCAGTTGTTGCTCCTTCACTTGGGTATTAGCAGCCGTTTCCAGCTGTTGTTCCCCTCCCAAGAGCGGGTTCAGTTTACCGAGTTGTCCGAGCTCGAGTCATTAGAAATATTGAAGTGAAGGTCTATGTTTTTACCTCCCTAGGTGTTAGGTATTTTATATATGGCATAAACTACGAGGACAGGGCCCACAATATACTGACGTTGAATCGGAATCTCCCCGATACCGACTGATGCCTTTCCGCCCATCGCGAGTCATTTAACAGTGGCAAGCATACGTAAAGGTGAACCAAGCTCAGCCAACGTCTGGTCTGTCCGGGTAAATGCATTACCCGAGCGAAGGCAGAGGTTCAGTCTCAAGGGAAGGCTCAAGCTCATCTCTTATTCCTTTTCTGACCTACGGCACTGAACGTCAACCCCTCTGATAGAAAGTCAATGAGCGCGGTGCAACAAAGCTTCTAGTTTCGGTATCTCTCCCGTGGGTATACCCTTCAATAGTGAGTCTCTCTCTCGTGAAGTAATAATTTATAATATGAGCTGAATCCACTACTGGAAAGGCAGGAGGGCGAAGACGAAGTAGGGTTGAGTGAAGCGTTTAGGCCGGGTTCGAAGCATTCTTCAAAGACAGGTACAGTAGCAACTTAAATCTCAGGGGAATAAAATGGATAATCAAACTGCTAAGGTGAGTTTACTCTCCCTTTAGAAGATGGAAGTTGACTTCCAAAGAAAAAGGTCAGCGTTGGTATAATCTTTTTCAGTCTCAGTTATTTCTTTAGTTAACCCACCTTTTTATAAAAGTGAGTAATTCTGGGAAAAAGTCTTTATTCATTATTAGATTAGCATTAAGTAGTCAACATTTTACACGCAGGGTTTTACCTATACATGCAAACATAACAAATAAAACCAAACTAAGATAGTTAGCATAGATAGGAGTCTATCTAAACTCCATACATGAAAACAAACGTCTACAGAACCTTCTCAAACTCAAAAGAGTCGACGGACTCTTCTATTCTAGTTCGGGTGAGATCATGCACAATGAGGTATTTATGTTCTTGGAGGAGGGAGAGCGCTAATGCGGTCCCGGATCTGTTGCATAACTATTCCTACTATCTCGGGATCGAGAGCGGGCGGATGCTCCCATAGCAGCCCCAGCATTTGCTATAGAAGGCCAGGCTTGTCTCCAGTCTCTACGTGCTCAGCAGCAGCTTCTTTTCCCACTTATATTCCTTCTTGCGGCATTAGGCCTGAAAACCGCTTATGTAGGGCCCGAGACTCGTGCCTTACAAAAGAATACATCTATCCGAAAAATTATAGAGGAAGATTGGAAAGCAGCTTCCTTCTTCTTTCAACCCGACATCCGCCTATTCTATACCAGCTTATTCTATAGATGATATAACTGGAGGAAATTATCTAGCAAAGGATATAGGCTTGCTTCTTTCAACGACCGGCCACCCTCTAGCCAGTGACTAGCTCCGCTATGGAGCTACGTGTACACCGCCACGTCGAGACTCTCTTTCGAAAGTGAGATCACCACCGGCTTGTTGAAGAAGGAAAGATCACTGCTAAATTCAGCAACCAGTTGGGTTGGACTTCTCACCTGTAAAGATCGTAATAAGGGCTTTTTTGAGAGGATGAAACTCTTTCCTTACAACCCAGCGGGAATGGAATGCAATGAAGCTGATAAAACGAGATTTGAATATGCAGATGCATATGGTTTTTTTTCCTCACATCGAAGGTTTCATTCCATTGCCCGCCAGTCCTCAGATCGTAATGAGGAGGTTGGCTACCCTGGATTCTTTGTAGAATGCCTATGTGGAGAGACCGCACCCAAACCAGACCATCAAGTATAAGACTTTGGGCGTCACCGAGCGCACAGTCGAATTAGGAGTAGGGCACAGTGGAACAGTAGGACAGAGATTCCTTCGTCGGGAGAGCTGGCACTAACTAATAAAGAAAGGATGGTAGGGTTGGTTGGCCAGTGTAGGCTTGCTCCGCCCTATTACTCCTGCCCCACAAGCCGTCGCTCGAACGAATCAAAGAATTTCTCAGGGAGTCGGGAAGCAGAATGCTCTGTAATTGAAGCTGAAGATAAAGAGTAAGCGAAGGGATAAATATTTGAAACCTACCATTTGGGCTTAGTTCCCGAGTCTAGTTCCCAGGGAGAAAAGAGAGGCAATGATAATTGTTTTTGTGCCGCCTAAAGGTTATGTTCTTGATTTGGTTGTAAAGAACCTCACTTACGCAATATGTTATTGTTATTCTATCTTAGAAGTAGTGCCTATATTGTCCTTCTTTTCTTGCTGGAGTGCGCTAGCGCTTTAGTTTTCTCGCTTGTTCCTTTCGTGGGGGATCCAGACTATAGGAGGAAAAAGAGTGCATTAGCCTATATTCCCGACATGGATGGTTCAGCCCTTCAACCCGATCCAATATCCTCCCCGGCGCTTTCCATCCAAAGCTTTATACTACCTTCTCCTTACCACTCGGCTGGCATGATTGAAGGAGATGCCCCGCCCGCTTTTTTCCGTCCAACCTGGAATCAAATCTATTCCTTTATGCCGGGTGGTGGAACTATCGATTCAATCGAAAGGCTAGGAATCGTCTTGTCCTATGCCGACACTACTACGACTAAGACCTAAAGGGCAGGATATTAGATCTAGTTGATTGGCTGGGAAAGCTTTAGCGGGAAGAGATAGCACTGGCGAGTGACTTCAGTCGATAGCAAATCCAGTAGAGCTTTATAGGTAAAAGGACAGAATAGGGAAGGTCAGCTTATTAGAACTGGTTAGATAAATGGTAAAAGGTAAGATTAGGTTTTATAGAAAAAGGGAAGGCGAGGAATTTCTTTTTTGATTAGTAAGGGAATGAAGCGGACCGGAAAGAAGATGGATTGATGAATCCATCCGCGAGGAAGACAAAAGCGAGAACGGTAAGAGCTCCATAACCGAATTGTCTTCCTCCGCTGTTTTGCCTTGGCCGACTTTCATTCAAATGGTGAGTCCAGCCGCAGAAGCACACCTTCTAGAAAGGATCAAAGTCCTAAAGGAAAGACCCATACCGTCTTCCTCTGATCAAAAGGGAGCCCTTTATTGAACTGGAACACACTCTTACTCGAAAGAAGGAAAGTCAATACAGGTGCCGCTTCTTTAATCGTAAAGTGCTTCCGGTTGACGAGCTTACCCTGGGTTATACTAGAATAGCCAGACTGGCGAACTAAAGAATAGTCAGAATAAGCCAAGAAGGGGAAATGAAACCTCTGATAGTAATGGATATTAAGCGATAGCAGAAGGAGGAGAGCGAAGAGATGAGCACTTTGAAAGCAGCTTTCCTTAACGAAGTCATCTATGTGACCAATGCACGCTTCAAAGAAAGCAAAGAAGGATGCTCGCTAGCAGCTCAAGGGGATTTAAGACCAAGGCAGGGCTCTTGTTGAAAAATTTACAAAGAAGGTCTAAAAAGGAAAATGAACGCATTTGAAGGGAACCACCCTACTAGTATAGTAGAAAGACCTATCGGACCTGTGAAAGTCTCGTTTTGAACTAAATGAAGAAAAACGGGCTTTGCTGCGACGAGGATGCCTTTGATCAAATGGAAGGATGGATGCCTGCCTTTAGCGACTTCGTTCGGTCATTCCTTCTTGACTTGTTCGCTATGGCTTGAGAGTGAATCGCACGAGATAGGAAGTAAGAGATTGAAAAGAGGATCATTGGACCTCGCAGAGGCAGAGCAAAGAAAGACTTAGATCTTTTGGTATGGACCAAAGCAAAGGTTCTGCTGCTATCGACACCTACCCAATTAACAAAAAGTATAATCGATCGAGACCGGCGTCTTCGTTATAAGAACTTCTCGCTCAAAAGACGAGACTTGGATCGAGGATCTACGCCTTCCCTTACGGATCCAACCAAAATTGTTGAATTCCCCTACCTGACTCACGGCTCTCGATTGTCAGTTTGGCTTTGAATTTCCCTTCTTCCTTGCCTTCGGGAAGTCAAAGACTGTCTTTTCCTTCTTTCCCATCGGGATGTCAATCAAATTCCTTCTATCCTTGCTCTTACAGAATCCGCTGCACTATTGGGCTGGGTAAGAAGACTAGCTTTCTCTTCAAAATCTTACCGAGGTGCTATCCTATATATAAGAAAAGGGCTGATAAGATCAGCATATATGGATGGATCTGTCTTTCTATTCCCCACCCTTTCTTTGAACCTTGTCAATGATTGCTTCCAAACTCGAAAAGAGCATAACGATTCCGTCTGTTTCTTCCAACTAAAGGGAATGTTTAATGCACTTCCTTTAGTACCAGCGAGAGATTCCACCCTCCCCCTCTTCCGTTGGGCGTTTCCCTGTTCCAGTGATCGATGAAGCATACTTTGCCGGACCTCCATTACCGAAGTTGAGCTTGGTAAGACAGAAATACCCTTAAACTGTCTCAGATAGCCCGATTTTTTCTGGCTTTTTTTTCTTTATCATTTGGCGTAGAGAATTCACATAGCCCAGCATGAAAGCCTGTCACCTTGCCGGTACCAAAAACCGATGCATGGGAAAAACCTTCTCGAAAACAGCAATCCTTTGGTTCTTCGTCCCTCTGGCTTGTCTTGATGGCACGGAACTAGTCCCTCCGCGGACCGCCATCCTTTTCATCTTTTCCCTTCCCTCCATCCACTCAGTGTGAATGGCAAGGCTTCCTCCTTCTTTTTAGGTCTTGGGGGACAAGGATCGGCAAATATGTTTGGATCCCTTCTTCGAGACCCAGTATGCTGGAAATTAGCCTGCGTAGGATGTTTTTTCCTGATATCAACAATTTGCTTTTCTCCTTGAGACCAGAAGCGTTGGTGAAGTCGTCAAGTAGATCATTCATACGCAGACTCAACTGAAAAAGAATGATGACCTTTTGTTACCGACCTGATTCCCTTGACTGGTCTTTTAGGTCTTCTTATCCAGCAGGACACTTTCATCTTGCTTTAGAGGCCCGAATGCAACTCATTCTTGCCTTCTAAACTTCTTTATATCGAGGGATGAGGACTTGATGCAGGGACCAGCTCATGGAACCAATAGGGCTCCTGTGAGCCTCTCTGATGGGAATTCCAAATAATGACATAACATAATGAGTCCTCGGAAAGGCCCACTATTAAGACAAACAACTCTGATCATCGAAAGCCAGGCCGGGTGACGGTTGACTCAATTGTTTGCTCGAGGTCCTTTGAGTGAGCAGATTCGTTAAGGTAAGGGTCGACACAGACTTTCAACTGCAACATGGGAAACACTTCGCTTAGCGTGTCAGCTATAATAAAGGAGCTATTTCGGGGTGTTGGACGTGAGGATGGGTTCCACCGGAACGGGGCTTTCAGTCTGTTGCTAAGCGGTAGGTAGACGTTGTTAGTCGATAGTATGGTTCAACGGTTGTTTCCACGTCCATGGCAAAGCCTGTTGTTTCAGGCCTTAGGAAAGTCGTTCTGTTCGACTCAGAAGCATGACGAGCCGTAGTCTAAAGCCTCCTGCTAAGGGACGAGATAGATTTCGCCCAACCACATACGCTAGCTACATTCGTACTCCTACCTTAGGAGTACTCATTCCATTAGCTCCTTAAGAAAGCGATTGAAAAGGTACCTTAAGCATACCCTCAACCTCATGTTAGCTAGCAAGAGAAAGTTCCACTACGGGGGTATGTTACAAAGGTTCTCCTGTCGGGTGTAAAGGGAGACCCCCACTATGACTATTAAGACATAGAGGAGACTACCTTTCCTTTTAAGTCACGCGAGTCAACTTCCTAAATGCTCTTGTGTTGTAGTTATTATCCTAGGTGATATGCCTGGTCACAAAGAACTCGCTCGTCGTAAGTGAGGCGAGCGCGGAGACTCTTCTTCTTTCTTAAGATCTTTATTCTCGCTAGTCAGGAATTTCTTTACTTTTTATACGAAAACAGGGCCAACGGGGGCTACGAAAGCCGTAGTAACATATTTGTCTTGCTATGAAAAGAATGCCTTACCGGACGCTACAAACACTTTTCACCGGTAGTCCTCGATCGAAAGTGAGCTCGACTCAAGTCGACAAGCGAGAGACAAGGTTGGGTGAGGGTACAAGGCATCATGTGGGATCTACGATCGACTGTGCCCGTTGTTGGCTTTGCAGATGCTTTCAAATACTCTAGCAGTATATTCCATTCATTGTATATATCCTCATTGACATCAGAGATTGCATTCAATCGAATGGTTTGACATAAGAAATGTTCTTAGTAGTTCTGTTTGTTTATAGTAGAGTAGTACATGAGGGTGGCGACTCACAAGGGGAGTGTAGACCAGAGCAAGAGGGAGCCAAGTTGGTTGTGCCATTTGGTGGGCCAAAGTAGTCTAGCGGCGGTGAAAAGACGATAGTAGACCAGACGCAAAACAAGGATCTATTTTCTTTTGCAGCTATAGTACATATGCACTTTAGACGTCTGTCTTACTAAGAATATTCCTTAGCGTACATCTGTACTATAACCCTCCCCTCTGGGAGGTGTTTTCAAGGGAAGGCGGACTCCGCAGCTGCGGACCGGGCACTATCACTATACTATGCGATGCTTTTCACCAAAAAAATGGAAACGAAACGTCGGGGAACAAGACACGACTTCAAGCTGTTAGTACGACTCGAGTGAATGCCGCAACGCAATAAGGCGAGAGTTTAGTTGCGCAATAAGGGCTGGGCTGGTCGCTTGAAAGAAATAAGATGCGTACTCCAGCTAACGTTGTTTTTGTTTTTGGCCTAGCAAGTGGATAGTAAGTAGCTTTCTCCTAATATCTCCTTCCCCGTCGGTCAGTCGGTTTAAGATACAACTTCTATCTTCTTGCGACAAATGTTTTCCTAGTGCCTTTTGTTCGCAGAAGGTTTCATTTGTTGTAGGGGGCCTCTTGGCCTCTCTTTGCATTTGCACACCATTTATGGTGTGGCTTGCAGCAGAGAAGGTATACCCTGGAGAGACTTTTCTGTCTTATGCTGTGCTCGGTGATGATGTTCTCATCGCCGATGAGCGTGTTGCGCCAGTCTACGCCAGTATGGTTCAAAAGCTTGGTGTGAAGATATCTTCTGCCAAGTCTCTTTGTTCCTCTACTGGTTGTGCAGAGTTTGCCAAAATATTTCTTGTGGATGAGCTCCGCCGAGATCTGTCACCAGTCTCGGTTAGGTGTCTCATGAATTCTTTCTCCCCATTAGGCCTTTCCCGTCAGTATGACATTAAGCGGTTTTCCACTTTCTGTCGTATTGGCTACAGAAGTCTTTCTTGTTTATCCAACGCACGACGGAGAGACGCTTTTGGATATTCAATAAGATTCGACTACCAGTCTCGGTCGAGGCAAACCTCTGAATCCGTATCTAACAGGATTGCTTGTTCATATTCTCCGTGATGTACACAGTTCAACCTATCAGACTATCATGAACCTCTTCAAGAACCTTTGGTAATCATGAGGGAATTCATTTATTTGATTCATTCCGTGGGTTATGCGGCTTTGCTCTAACCGAAGCGTAGAAAAGCAAACCCATCTTTGACTAAAAGGAAGGTCTTGGTTCTTTCTTATACCCGGAAGTTGGATCTATGTTGAAAACATGAGCAAGGAGCCCTTATATGTACATAGAGGATCTCTAACTCAGGATGCTTACTAGTAAACCCAATGGATACTTGAAGCAGCTTATTCTCAAATGGAGGCATTCTTGTGTGAGGAGCCCCTATTGCACGAAGGAAAACAGGTTCAGAAGGAATGCTAGCTATATGCTTAACACTTCCAATCCGCACATTGGCGGAACTCCTTTTTTAAGACCGAAGTTAGGCTGGCTCGACCATAGGGGGAAGAAGGGAATAATTTCCTTCCTCCGGCTTGTCTGGTAGTTTCATGGAGAGCGAGAGAGAGATAAGGCATGCAGCCAGGGAAGCGGATGATAGACCAGCGGAAGCAACTCAGGTTGATGCTAGCTCATTGGATCCAGGAGAGGAAGAGTGGGAGGTTGAAGCGCTTATATCACAGTAGTAGTAGTAGCACTATGATTGGGTCCCACAGCAGCCGTAGCGGCATTGGCCTTTCTTTCTGTTGGAGCATGTGTGGTATGAGATGCCCTTATTAAGTGAAGGGAGAATGTATAGGGGAATTTTTGCTATACAGATCTAGCTCTTGGCTTAGCCTCGGTCTATTATTCAAAATAGAGATGGAAAAGGCTTTCAGGAAGGCTCAAGTCAAGTAGAAAGAACGAAAGCTGCTTTCAAGCTCTCGCCTTACTTCCTCCCCCCTTGGCTGGCGCCAGTACTTAAGGTCAACTTGCTAATCGTGTATTGGGTCGAAACTCCTCCCGTTTCTGCTTGAGCGGTCCTTGTCGAACCACTCATAAATATACTTTCTGGATTGCTCGCTAGGTCTCCCATCTCTTAGCAGGAAAGGATCAGCCCCAGTGTCGTTTTAGTTCACCTAGGTGGGATCGCTTAGTGTCTCAGGTGGCATTCTTTGGATGATCGGACTATCTACCCCACTTTTCCAACTCATGAACATTACTACCACAGGAAACAGTAGATCCTACTCACGGAGCTGCGGATATAGTTGCTCGTAGAGGTGACAGAGCAGTAGACCATGTACTCCTTCTTACTGACCAAGCGGTCGATAAGCAAGAGCACTTCTCGAGAAGCTTTAGCTCTGAGGGCACGTGAAACGCCTTGTCCTGTATGACATTACCCGCAGCTTACCGAGAAGTAGAAAGTTGGATAGCTATGGTGCCTGTGAGTATCAAACCCGAAAGGAAACCCTTCAAAGCAACAAAGACTAAAGCACTATACCCATACCAATCAAGCTGGACCAACCGAATAGACGATGGTACTCCCTTGAAGGGG